ATGATCATCGATTCTCGAGGGGTCCCTTTACCATTCTGTATAAATGCGCTATTCTATTTGTACAGATATGGTAGGGGGGCACATTTAAGCCTTGTTTGTCCACTAGATTAGTTCCGAGTTCTTCGCGTCATCACGCGGGGTAGAGCAGTTTGGTAGCTCGCAAGGCTCATAACCTTGAAGTCATGGGTTCAAATCCCGTCTCCGCAATATTTTTTTTTTACAAAAAAAATTCGAGTTGTCCCCGTTAACTAATTAATTAAGTAATTAATTACTCTTTTTCTTTTGGAACGGGAGGAAAGAAAGGAAGATAGGGGATAGAATCCCTGTACTATCATGGTTAACTCTACGCAATACTTTAAGCCTATTCAATAAAGAAATAGATTACCTTGGGCGGATAGCGGGAATCGAACCCGCGTCTTCTCCTTGGCAAAGAGAAATTTTACCATTCGACTATATCCGCATCCGCATTTTTTTTTTCGTTCTTGATACACAATGTCTGGATCATATTTGTGAACAGCTATCCTAGATATTTTTTTTCAGGACGATTCTAATTATTTAATATTAGAAATATTAATATTCTAAAAAAAGAAATTCTATAATATATATAACCCCCCCCAAAAAAAAATTATACAAAAAACTTATACTATTAATAAATAGTATTAATATTAAATACTATTAATTACTATTAAGAAATTTTTAGAATAATTATACTTAGTAATATACTTAATTTTAATATTACTAAATATACTATATATTACTATATATATTATAATATTACTATATATATTATACTCGAAATACTAAATATTACTATATTAAGTAAAAATTAAGTAAAACTCAATATTTATAAATATTATTCTATTTATTATTTCGTTTATTAATTATTAGAATTCTATATTTTTTCTCTATTTTCTATATAAATAGAAAAAGAGAAAATATGTAATTCTATGTAATTCTATATATAATATGTAATTTCGAAAATAGAAATATAGGTTTTATTAAATATAGTTTTTATTCTATATAAATATTTCTATATAAATATAGAATTTATATAGAACTTATTCTACCAAATTTCTAGATTTTATTATATTATATAAAATTTCGAACATTATTTCGAAAATTATATAAAACATTCTATTTTTTTTTTTATAATATAAGATTTTCTCTTTCTATCTATTTTCTATTTCTAATTACTAATAGATTCGAATTAATAGATTCATTTCTAATTCTAATATAATAATTAAAAAAATTTATTAATAATATTATTAATAATATTAATAAAGAATAATTCAAATAAAATAAAGAATAATTCAAATAAATAATTATTTCTTTTTTTATCACATTCGACTTCATTTCACTTCATTTCACAGTTAATTAGATTTACAAATTGCCAAAAAGTTTGACCCCTCCCTCGAATTTGTTGTTTTCTTTATTTGTATTTTGAATTTTTGGAACTTAGACTTATATTCAATTTGAATATCTTTCGCAACCCGAAAGAGTTCAGGGGAGGGGTCATTTTCCTTTCCTTTTTTTGTATCTAGAACAAATAGGTTCAAGAGATGAGAGAATTAAGGATACCTACTAGAAAGACTAATCCAATCCATAATGATGTGCCGGAAAATACAACATTTTTGTTACTCGACCACCCATCAGGAGAAGAAAAAACAACGGGTACACTAATCAGTAAGATTGATGAAGTAGCAATTAATGCAAAAACAGCCAATTGGAAAGCAATAGTCATGTTTCTAATCCTCCAAGCTACCAACAAAAGAACTATACCATTTGATCCCTCTATTAATCAAAAAATTGTAAAAAAAAAAAATGCATCATGGGGGGATTGTGCCATGAATTCATTGATTCTATATGACTTATTACTACCCCTTTCCCGTTGTGTTTATTTGAACATGGAGTCGAGAATAGTTTTTTACTTCACAAATAGTCATACTAGATCCGGCATCCGTCTATATATTATAGATATATAAATAGACTTATCGACTCATACCAAATTTCTTTTTATAGTACAGTAATGGTATCAACTTCTATGACCATTTCTATTCGTCGGAAAAAAAAATAAAATAGTAAAATAGAAATTATCTTTCGGAGAGATGGCCGAGTGGTTGATAGCTCCGGTCTTGAAAACCGGTATAGTTCGCAAAGAACTATCGAGGGTTCGAATCCCTCTCTCTCCTTTTCTCGATGAATAAATTTATGTGTTTAATGGAAATGGGGAAATGGCTCGGCTATGCTACCTAGCCGAGCCAGAAAAAAAAAGAGATTAGATCGAAATGAGTTGAAAAGAAAGGAAAAAGCACTACTTTTTATTTAAGTATGACTTAATCCACCCAATCCATATGTATTATAGAATCAAATCGATTCCCACTTTAAGTATTGGATCTCTTGTTTCAGTTAATTAAGAGGAGTCATGGAGAGAACGGGTTCAAAATCACGATCAATTCCTTTTTCAAATCCTGCTGCAGCTGCACGAGCCCTCCCCGCGTGC